CGAATTTTAATACCAGAATAGTGAATAGAATTATGATGCAATGGGTTAGGTCCACTTACTTTTTCTTTTGTTGATTTCTAATCGATTTAATTGGAATACTGGAAAATAGGTAAAGTAATTGGAATATTTTATTCAAGTAGACGACTTACCCGTATTTATTATAATTTATAATTCATTATAATAAGATTAGCAAATTTATAACTATACTATAATTTATTAGTATATTCAAATTTATATAATGATATTAAATTATACAATTTGTTACTTTTTTATTACAAATATCCACAATAACTTTATTCGTACTTCAAATAGGAATACTACCACCGGAGTTTTTTGATTTATGAAAAAATCAAAGCCCCTTATCGGATTTGAACCGATGACTTACGCCTTACCATGGCGTTACTCTACCACTGAGTTAAAAGGGCTTGTTTGATTCAATTACTGAATAAAGTCACTAGCCACTAGGAGTTTAGTATATATACTTATTATAATATATGTACATATAAGACTATATCTTATACGTATAGTGGTTCGTTCAGAAATGAAAAATTTGTCCAATTCTAGGCTTGGATTTTATAAATAGCAATATAATGAATTGTTTCCTATCCTAATTGATATCATAACGAAATTCATTTGATTGATACATGTACTCACTAATTTAACAGAGATCTAACATAGTTGATTGAATGATTGATAAATAAATTTGGCGCAGCCCCTGAACTAAATTATGAACTAACTTAGTCTTATTGTTATTGTTGAAAAAAAAAAATGTTATAGCCACGTGAAAGACGGAAAGATCCTCCGTATCGAGTCATACCATTCCATTCTATTGACAGTTTTTTAAAACTGCTCATACTATGATCATAGTATGATGGCGGTCCTGCAAGTATGGTATGCCCCCATCGTCTAGCGGTTTAGGACATCTCTCTTTCAAGGAGGCAGCGGGGATTCGACTTCCCCTGGGGGTAGGGTACTATGAAAGGAAGTTGATCATCAATTATCAATAAGCCTGGAATTTATTCTTCCTGGGTCGATGCCCGAGCGGTTAATGGGGGCGGACTGTAAATTCGTTGGCAATATGTCTACGCTGGTTCAAATCCAGCTCGGCCCAAAAATTCGCCGATCTACCACGAAATGATATCAGATAACCCATTTTGTGCTCTCCATAAATGCCCGATCCAAAAATAAAATACGTAAGATAAATTTTCTTCTCTGATATATCTATATCACTATTTATTTACTCTATTTTTCCAACAAATTAGGATCTTGATAATGATCTAGATTCATATCGGGATCTGTAAATATAAAAAAAATCTAAGGAAAGGGTAAAAGAACCCCTTAAAGAGCAATTATCCCATTTAGTTGGCAATAACGAAAGTAATCCAGGTCGTTCTCACTAAAGCGCATATCTGTATGGGTATCAATATATCACTCACGGCTCTGTTACAACGCGCCAATTTGAATCTAAATTCAAAATTGAAAGGGTTAGAATAAAATCATAAAAATATGTATACATAATACTTTATTTTATTATGGTATTTACTTGGGATTGTAGTTCAATTGGTCAGAGCACCGCCCTGTCAAGGCGGAAGCTGCGGGTTCGAGCCCCGTCAGTCCCGACGGATCCAATAAATATATATATATATAAATTCCGCTCTCTATTTTTTGTGAAAGGAAAGTACGTAGAATTTCATCCCCAACGGCAATCCCTCTTCTTTATTTATTTTTCTTTTTTCACATTTATCATCAATGGGGGAATTTCCATTTCTTTGAATAGTACTGATTCGATTGATGGGAGATAGACATATGTGGATGAGGACAATTATTGGTAGCATCCGATTCAGGAGTCCAAGAGATACCATACTGTACTGGATATGACCTTTTCTATTACTCCAGATCTGTCGAATAGAGTATTGTATGTTTCCCGGAAGTGCATATATAAATGGAATTTGCACAATATAAAATAACGTTAACATAGTTATTCTATTGTAATAGAATACATACTTTCAGGGATCGCTTTTTTATTAGGGGGGTGCAATTTTTTTTTATTAAGGGGTTTCCTTGAAACAACAAGCTTTTGAAATTTTTAGATAAAAAAAATAGTTAATTTGATGGAATATTCGACTTTTTTCTACCAAAACTTGTACTCGTCTTTATTATCCTTCTTTTGTTTTCCAAGAAGATTAGATCAGTAAAAAACGAAGTTTAGAACTTAACTCCTTCCTTTTTTTTCATTTAGGTTCTATTGTTTGTTGGGGGTTGTTTAGAATCAATGGTAAGTGTAAGGGCGGTTCAATGATACTTCATCAGATGGTTGTACAAAGAGGGCGGTAGGTTATAGAAAAGAAAGAATGATAAATAAAAAATAAAAGAATTATTGGTTGGATCAGGAATAAATTTTTGAGTTCGGTATGGATAAAAGATCTTCTTATGTTATACTATTGTTATACTATTCAATTCTTGACGATGAGTTGATTTGATAGTGCAGATATTGTTATTCATGATATTGATCCGATTCTATATCATCGAGATGTAATTCATCCCATTGAATTTACAAGTGAAAGATTTATTATCTCTATGGGATTAACTCCCGAGTTATTGCGAATTAAAGAAAAATGAAACAATGAGATTATGGAAGTAAATATTCTCGCATTTATTGCTACTGCACTGTTTATTCTAGTTCCTACCGCTTTTTTACTTATAATATACGTAAAAACAGTCAGCCAAGGTGATTAATTTTAATTAAACTTGACTTTTTAGTTCTTATCAATAATTGAAGAAAAGAAAGGGATTCAAATTTCACTTATTAAATGAAATGGGCAGACTCAAATTAGCCATATTCTATCAAATACGATAGTATGGTAGAAAGATTCATATATTTCTTTCTACCATACTATCTACTATTGTTATTGGAGTGTATATAAGGTGTATTGTAATCCAATCCGGGTTCATTTAATTTTAATAGAGATAAATCTACAATTTAATTTTAATAGAGATAAATCTACAATAGTATCGGGATATAGATATCAATTATATATTCTATATAATGTATACAGTGCCCCCTATTTCTTTGCTTTATCCACCTGTCTTGTATTTAATTTGTGTTGATTCCAACCAATTTGAAATAATTGAAAAGCGACTCATACGATTCTAATTCCAGGCTTGCTGAGTATTTTCAATATGAATCCCGATCAAAAGAATCAAGGGCCTTTTCGATGGGTATCATAAAAGAAAATAACGTAATCTTTTTATTAGCATTCCGACGAAGAAGTCATTGATCGATCAGTTGACAGATGGTCTATGGAAACTTCTTCGGATTTCGAAAAAGGGGGGCGGATTAGTAAACCTCTTTTAACGTTTGAACAGTGAGTTCAATAAAACAAGTACAACATAAAGAAAATTTCCAAAATATTAAAACAAACGGGAAGTGCGCAATATGTGACTCGCCCAAGATAATATTTTAGTCTGTGTAGTATCTCGTTAGAGAACTACTATATCTGTGTTCTTTACGATAGAAAATGTGTATCTATGTAATGTAATAACAGAACTATTTTCTCGTTGAATAATAAAAAGTTCAACCTTTCGGTCCCTATCTAATTTTAGTAAGGGTCGGTTCATCAAAATAGAAAATTGCTCAAGAATTCCGTTGGAATAAATTTACTACCATTTGTGTTTCTTTTACTTTAGTATTCTGGATTCTTTTTACTTTTGAAATACAAACACGGAAATAATTGAAATAGTTGTTTGATTGAAAGAGTATTCTTCAACTCTATTATTCATAATAATATTACTACACTAAAACCAAAGAGAATTTTGAAATGCAGATATTTTTTTATTTCTATTTCAATTTAAAAATTGAATTTTAAATTGAAATAGTGTTGAAAGAGTGAAATTTCAACGAGAAAAAGCTTTTCAGAACTGAACAATTTATATAAAAAAAATGGATACTGTTTAATTCCTAAACTTCATTCCAATTAGTAGTACTTCTAGAGTCCACTTCTTCCCCATACTACGAGTGAAAGGGAAAATGTAAAGACTACCATTAAAGCAGCCCAAGCGAGATTTACTATATCCATGTGAATTATGTCCCCTATCTCTATGAAGGAATTCTTGAATTATTGTTCACTAATAAATAATAGTGGAATCACTGGCGCAGAGTCAAAAATTCTGCCCTAACATCCTTGATGAAACAATCCAATAAATCCAATTCTAACTTCTAAGGGGTCTTATAAGATTTCTAGTATAATCAGAAAAGATTAAGAACAAGCCAAATAGGCCGAGACCCCTTGGAAGTCTCAAAGAAATGCTACTAAATATGTAGAAATATATGTAGAAATAATAAAAATCTATTCTTTCTTTTGTTGCCTTATTAAGTTAAGTAAAAAGTATAAAAAAATAGAACAAAGGTAGATCACTACCCGGCCCATACCCTATTTTTTTTCCCATTTTGTTTTGATCTAACCCTTAGCCTTATTGTCTCTATGAAACAATCGGAGGACGCCCTATTATGTTCTGTTCTTGCCTAGAGGTTAACGAAAAAAGGTATATTTATATTTAAGTAAAAGCCAATTACTCATTTAATCGAATTAATATTGATTGAATGCCGGAGTACTCAAAGACGTTGATGAATATCGCTACAAAATATCTTCTGGCCTTTCCGCAACTAAAAACGGAATTCGATTTCTGTCCTGCTATCGAATCTAATTCAAAACCCGTCCCGTAGACACTCCGTTAGTAATGGAAGGACTATCATGATTTATCAGTTTCCCCCATTTGCACTTCCGCAGTAAAAATTTTCCAAATGCTATCAGCAAAACAGAGGAAGGTATGTCAATTCTTTTGGTGATTAGGCGACACCCGGATTTGAACTGGGGAAAAAGGATTTGCAGTCCCCCGCCTTACCGCTCGGCCATGCCGCCAAAACAATACAAAATTTATGAAAAAATTTCCCTTACTTTTTTCTAGTGAAAAACAAAATTTTGATTTTTCACAGTCATAAA